AAGTAGCAATTCAGTTTCAAATGGTTTAAGCTTGGAAGCAACCTGCTATCTATCGATAGGCGAGAACAGACTGCTATTGGCTGCTTCGCCTATCTATTCTATTATGGCCGGCTTGGAGACATCAGAGGAAGACCATCATCTCTATCCGGGTACGATCATAGCTTCATTCATTCGTTGAACCTTGGGGATAATCATTAGCATTGAAGTCAATCACCACACCACCTCTATCATACATACGACATTAGACGACGCGAGAGTGCATGGTCAACACACACCTAAAGCGCCTACGTTCCGCTTGCAGCCAATACAACCACAACCTAACTTGCACGAGATTCAACTATACTTAGCCCCGCTACTGGTAGTCCCGGGGGGACGGCATCCTCCTATAATAGTTAGCAGTACTGAACAAGCGAGTCATCGGTCCGGGGAAAGAAAAGGACCGCCTTTGAAAAAAAAAAGGAACTCGCTAGGCCTTCGGAACAAAGGCGATTCTGTTCATGCTTCAGACGATCTGGCTAATTCTATATACTTCTATCTAATTATACTTCTTCTATTATAAAGGCGAACCTATAGGCCTGTTTTAGCGCCTTTCCAAAGGTAACCGGTTGACTTTGGAAAGGCTACTAAGGACCGGGTGAAGAATGAAAAACGTCCGCTAACGCCCACGGGATAAGATCTTTTTTAGATCAGCAACGAATATCTTGTATCTATGAAGAAAGATTTCTCCCCGGGTTCAGACCCTGAATGCCATACCTTGCTGAAGGCGATTCACGAGAGAATCGCGCACAGTTCCGTTTGACCGAGATGTGAATGCCCGTGACCTTCTCGGTATAGTGATGGATTTCATGGCCGACGTCTAACCGGCACGAATACGCCGACATGAAACGAGTTCCCCGCGGAGCATTTTTTCTTTCGTCCTCGGACGTTCGGACGTTTTGTTCGATTACGGCACTTGCGTTTTCATGCCCCTCGCGATTGATTGGGAGAAAGAGCGAAAGCGAGAAAGATGGATTGTTATCCATCGGAAATCGATAGGAATTCCCCGGGGATTGCCTTCTAATAGATGTTCTGTCTTTCATTATTAACATCCAATCCCATGCTAATAAGAAAAACGAGCGATTGCTAGTCAGCTTTCTTTTTATTAAATATAATGGTAGGGGCTGAGGCTCTGAAGGCTTTCCAACTTTCTTCAATTAGGGAATAGCGCAGATGGATCAATCACGCGGTTCTGCAGCGTCCTCCAACTCGCTGTCCGCTCTCCTTCACTTTCTTTGCTGGACGGGAAGATGCGAATCGTGAAGGCCTTCCCACCACGCGAAGTTCAAACCTCGCCGGAGAGAGAGAAGCGAATTGAAAACCGGCCTCAAATCCCTTCGCAATCGAAGGTGAAAGCGGGAAAAAGACGACGAAAGCCTCTTTCTTTGTCAGCCGACTTGAAAGGTGCTCTCAGTGTACCGCCATACGCACCCAGATATTAAACCAATTGTGGCTGGCCCAACGGTTTCCAGAATGCCGTTGTCATGATGTTGATCCGGCTTCTGCGACTACGGCATCCGCGTAGCTCCGAATACGCGCATTGGAGCTCTTCGCTCGATGTCCCGGGTCGCTCTGTTGTAAACCGCCGTCGGGCGGTGGCTTATTTCTAACACCCCCCTTACTAGATCAAACAAATAAAGCTCCATTGAATGAATCAACTTTTCCCTCCCGAACAAGGGTCAATGGTTCGGGGAAAAGCCTATCTCAGTGATGTTCAAAAACGGGAAAAGCGTCGTTCGAAAACTCGCGTTAGCTCGTTTTGGACCACCTTCTACTTTTGAACCAGTTCTCGACCCCGAGCGTAGCGACCCAAAGAAAGGCGCGCTGGCAGCTCGTAGTCGCGGCAAACGCACTTTGATTGTTCAATCATTACATTAATAGGGGCCTTCCAGGAATTGACCAAGCAGGAACCGGGGATCAAAGTTCCATTGATTCATCTATCTCAAATAGGGAAAAAACTGAATCAAGAAGGGGTCAGCTGAGCTCGAAAGGGGTAGCCGGTCGTCGGCTAGGAGCTCTGGCCGGCAACGAAGCTAAAGCTTCACACTGGTCCACTCGCAACTTACACGGCTAAGTTCCAACTCTATGTTGATAAGAAAAAAGAAAATCCCCTAAGAAGAAGACTTTCAACTATTCCAACAGAAAGGGGAAATTCAAATGCTTCATAGATAACCCCCTGTGTCTCGTTCCCATCCAACTCACCGGGAGATCGAAGAGCGGTTTGCGCTTCGCGCCCCAACCCCCTTAACTAATGGATGCTTAGATACCTGCAACTGAATCTGTAAGCGGCGCAGGGCAGGATGGACGAGAAAAGCGGCGAGAAGAAGACAAACAGAGGGAGGAAGGGAGACCTCTTTCTATTGCCTTCCCTTTCTACTTCTAGACTGGTTCGTCGGCGGGACAGCGAGCCCAAGATCCGATTCGTCAATCGACGAATCCATGCCGCGTAACCTGGCAAAGGAGA